ATATATAAATAAGATCCGGGATTATATATATCTGTGTAACGATTTCTGTTCTAGGGTTTACATATACACATAATTGTTGTTATACTTTTAATTGAAAGAGGTTGATTATTTAATATTATTGATAAACAATTATTATTGGTTGTGTATCAATTGAATTTTCTTATGCCATTAAATTAAGGAAGCACAATTGGAGATCCAAGAACTTGTTAATTCATTAACAATCAATAGTTAATGGGTCCAATTTGGACTGAATTTTTTATTGTGTGATTCAAAAAAAAATTTTCTTTCAAAAAGGAGGGAAGTTTTTAGGCCTTGTGTGTTTTGGTATTTGAGATACTATACAATTAAACAATTAATCGAAGGGTATCCACCGGCTCCAATCAAAAATGGAAGGATTTCTTTTAGGTTTATTAGGAAAGGAATAAGGAAAATGGGATTCAAGACGCAAAAAAAAGATTAAGTCTAAACCTAAAAAAAAGAAGATTTCCATCTATTTTTATCGTTTTGGCGGCATGGCCGAGTGGTAAGGCGGGGGACTGCAAATCCTTTTTCCCCAGTTCAAATCCGGGTGTCGCCTGATCAATAAAAAAATTCGAAATACCTTTGCTTGCTGATATATTTATATATATAATATCAGTCGCCGGTCCTTGTCCTTGCCTAGCATAAACAGAGGAAAGGGGCTCGAGCTTCTGATACTTGCTTGATTTTAATTTAAAAAGCTGGAGGTTCTATAAAAGACTATCAATCCTTGCGCCTCGGATTACAGGGAGGGTTTTAGTATAGGAAGGGTGGGGAGTTGGTAGTTGTGTAAAGGGTGGAAGAGACTTTGTATATGGGCTCACGAGAATTTATAAGTGCTCAGACATTCAATCAATATTGGATGAATAATTGGCTTCCTTTATAGAATAGATAAAATAAAAAGTTTTTATTTTTCAACTCTTTTATTCTTTTTTTTCGGTAACACCCAGGCAAGAATGTAATAGAAGGTCCCCCGAGTGTCTTTGTGAAATACTCGGGGGTCATAAGGATTAGATCAAACGGTAGATAGAGATATGTGATAGATAGTGCTCTATCTTGATTGTATATTCTTATGCTTTTTTATTATTATAAATGAGATGAAGGGTAACAAAAGAAACAATAAGTCTTACTATTCCTACATGTTCCGTTAAGAGCATCGCCTTGATAATTACAAGAAAGTAACTGTAGATCTTGCTTGTACTTAATTCTTCCGAATTCTAACAGAAATCAAATATAAACTTGTTATGGGTAGGGTTATTGGATTTGTTCATCAATAGCCTTCATTCAGAATCCCTTTTTGACTCTGTGCCATTGATTACATTATTATTACTGATCAATAATGGAAGAATTTCTTCATATTTATAGAGACGGGGGACATAATTCACATGGATATAGTAAGTCTTGCTTGGGCTGCTTTAATGGTAGTCTTTACATTTTCCCTTTCACTCGTAGTATGGGGAAGAAGTGGACTTTAGGGTCATTACTAATTTAATTGAGTTGAGTAATCAAATCAAACTGTATCAATAGTTTCATACATCGTTCTACAAAGCTAAAAAAAAATATCTCCATCTCCGTTTCAAAATTATACGGGAATCCGGTAACAGTAAGTGTAAGTAATGTAATAGATGAAGAATAACCTTTCAATAAAAAAAATATTTCATTCAATGATTCCCATGTTCGTATTTTGAAAGTAAAAGGAATACACATGATATTCCATTTTTTCCAACCGAACTCGTCCGAAATATTTTGATGAACTAGCTCTAAACAGAATCATATTTATTTGATATGGATATTATAATGAGGAGCAACCAACCCTTTTTTTTTGTTTCTCACTTTACTGTTCAAAGAGGAGAGGAAGTCTATCTGTTATTATGTGGATACGTACTTTGGAAACATGGATATAGTATTTGTCCAATGAAGCAATACGTATAATAAGATCTTTCGTTGGGCGTGCGCATTTAGCTTTGTTTTTAGATTCCTAGAAATATAATTCTTTATGTTTTATCGACTCACTTAATATCATGGTTCGCATGTTAGAAATAGGTGGTATCTACTACTTTTTTTTTACAAATCTGAAGAATTTCCCACGGAATTCCTTAAATCGCCTGTCAACGGCAAAATAATTTACTTCTTATCGGAATGCTAAAAAAAAAGATGACTGGGTTTCTTTTACTCTGCCCATACCTCCTTCCATTGATTTGATTGTTTCGGCGTATCCCAGGACCCATATTGGAAATAAATAATAAGAAAACTAGTAATTAGAAGTAATTAGAAGCGTAAGACATAAGAGTAAAAGTAGGCATTCGATTATATCGTATCGATCGAAATCGGTACAAATAAAATGTCAAATGGATGTAGCCTGAATGTAGCAAAGAACTCGAATTGGGGTACTATTTATATGTATATTACATATATATTGATATTTATATGTTTATATATATATATCTTTATACAATACAGTACAACCTTCTAAGTTTATATT